CCCTCCAAGAACTGTATATGAGAATTTCATCTCGTACAGCTCAAACAAAAAAAAGACCCAAATACTGATTGAAATGGATATGAAATATAAAGTTTTAAACTTTTCTCTCATTCAATATTATTTAAAGATATGAAAGAGTCAAAACGCGAAAGCTCTTCTTTGTGGTTAAATGCCAAAAAATCAAGTCAGCTCGTTCGTCTTTATGTTGTGTTGATCGTTACAGGCCTCTTGAATCTTCTAGATTACCTATCTTTTTTGTCTTTTTTATTTGGTATTTGTATGGGACGGTAATGCGGATTTTTTTTTGTTTTCTTTATTATTGATAGGAATTCTCTTGTTAAGACCCTACTTAACTAATCAATTGAAACCTCAGATTCATACGAGAACCACGATAATTCAATGAAACCTTCAAAGTCCAAAGTTCACTGAGTGAGAACCGTTGGATCATCACTTATTCAATCAAAAAATAGCTATAATGACTAAAAACATAAAATACAAAGAAGCGCTTGTCCTTTGACCCTAATAAGAGTTTATTAAAAGTAGAAAAATATTTTGATTTATTAAAGTTTATAAGTATAGAACGGAAAGAAGTCCGGCTACGAGGTCTGAGTATTAAGTATGAATCATAGTTCGAATGCTTTGTGATCTATTTGATCTATTTTGTGCTCCAGATACTCGAATGAATATCCGACGAAGTAAAACCATCTTGATAAAGATGACAGACCCCGCTCTCTGTACTATCCATAGGGTCAATTCTAACAAGTCACACACTCATATTCCGGAAATATACAATGCAGAAAAAGATTTTGCGGTCGAACTACCAAAGGAGAATAGGCTAAAATTCTTAGACCTACATAATTTACTTTTTTATATCGAACTAAAAGCTAGGACTTCAAGATTCTTCTCAGTCTAATTCACTGAAATTCCATCCAGTAGAACAGAAGAATTATAAATCTCCAAAATAATACATAGGAATACCGCAAATAGAGCCATTGCAACACCCATCAAAGGGGTCGTTCCCCAGCCAGGAGCTACTTTACCATATTCGGAATTCAATGGTTTCAATAACTTCCCTACAGTAGTGCTTCTTGGACCTGATCTAGAACTATCTTCAACAGTTTGTGTAGCCATAAATCTTATTTTGTATTCATTACGATCTGTTGACTTTGTATACCATTCCGTTGTAAATAAACGATCTTATCGTAGATCCATTGTGGTCTTTCAATTCTATAATAATGGAAACAGCAACCCTAGTCGCCATCTTTATATCTGGGTTACTTGTAAGTTTTACTGGGTATGCTCTATATACTGCCTTTGGGCAACCCTCTCAACAACTAAGAGATCCATTCGAGGAACACGGGGACTAGTTGACGTAATCAGCCTCCAAATATTTTGGAGGCTGATTACGTCAATGAAGATAATGAAAAATTATTTCATTTTTTAGTTGAAATTGTAGGTGGTTCCCGAAAAAAAATAGCGAAAAAAATTATCCCTAAAGTCGATACTAAGAGAAATGTATAAACCAATGCTTCCATAAATTTGATTGTGGTTTACAATTATAGCTTTCATACCTGTTTTGTTTTTGTTTACTTGGGAGTATCCCTACGGATAAAGAAAGAGTCAAAGAAACGGCAGCGATTTAAATCAAAATTTATACCTACCTATTAAATAAAATAGCAAACAGAAACTATAAGAAAAAAGCAATGTTGCATCAGACTGTTTGTCTTTTTGTAGTTGGATCTCCAAGTTTTTGGAATGCCCCAAATTCTACTTGAGCATCCAAATCTGGATCAATACCAGCAAAAACATCTCTGAAAAGGGTTCTAGAACCATGCCAAATGTGTCCAAAGAAGAAAAGTAGAGCAAACGAAGCATGCCCAAAAGTAAACCAACCTCTTGGACTGCTACGAAAAACACCATCGGATTTCAAAGTAGCACGATCTAATTCAAAAATCTCACCCAATTGAGCCCGTCTAGCATATTTTTTCACAGTTGCGGGATCACTATAACTAACTCCATTGAGTTCACCACCATAAAACTCAACAGTTACACCTACTTGTTCGACACTATATTTAGACTCTGCCCTTCTAAATGGGACGTCGGCTCTAACAATTCCATCTCCGTCTACCAAAACAACCGGAAAAGTTTCAAAAAAAGTAGGCATACGGCGTACAAAAAGCTCACGCCCTTCTTTATTTATAAAGACGGGGTGTCCTAGCCATCCAACAGCTATTCCATCCCCATTGTCCATTGAACCCGCTCGGAATAATCCCCCCTTTGCTGGATTATTACCAATATAATCATAAAAAGCTAATTTTTCAGGAATTTTAGCCCAAGCTTCTGATAAACTTTGATTTTCAGCTAGTCCAGCACTAACTCTTCGATATATTTCTTGTTGAAAGTATCCCTGATCCCATTGATAACGAGTAGGGCCAAATAATTCGATAGGAGTAGTTGCAGAACCGTACCACATAGTTCCAGCAACAACAAAAGCTGCAAAAAAGACAGCAGCAATACTACTGGAAAGGACGGTTTCAATATTACCCATACGTAATCCTTTGTATAGACGTTGAGGAGGACGAACACTAAGATGGAATAAGCCCGCTAATATACCCAACGTCCCTGCTGCAATATGATGAGAGGCTATTCCTCCCGGAACAAAAGGGTCAAAACCCTCCACGCCCCACGCCGGATTTACGGGTTGGACCTTTCCGGTTAGTCCATAAGGGTCGGATACCCATATTCCAGGACCAAATAATCCTGTTACATGAAATGCGCCAAAACCAAAGCAAGCCACTCCTGAAAGAAATAAATGAATTCCAAAAATCTTAGGCAAATCCAAAGAAGGTTTTCCTGTACGTTCATCACAAAAAATTTCTAGATCCCAATATACCCAATGCCAAATAGCTGCCAAGAAGCATAAGCCAGAAAACACGATATGTGCTGCGGCTACCCCTTCGTAACTCCAAAGACCCGGGTTCGTTATAGTCCCTCCTGTAATATTCCAACCGCCCCATGAGTTGGTTATTCCTAAACGAGTCATGAAAGGTATAACGAACATACCTTGTCTCCACATTGGATCAAGAACAGGGTCGGAGGGATCAAAAACAGCTAATTCATATAGAGCCATCGAACCGGCCCAACCAGCAACCAGAGCGGTATGCATTATATGAACAGAAAGCAAACGACCGGGATCATTCAATACAACAGTATGAACACGATACCAAGGCAAACCCATGGAAATACCCCTTTATCAACGAAAAATAGACACTATGTAACTTTATTGCATTGGAAAAAACTATGCTACGGACCCCCTTTTTAGGTAATTATTTCGGAGAAAGGATTAATATTTGTTCTATTCTGTTAGTAATAATGGAACAATTCGATTCATAGGAAAAAAAGGGAAGCGGATCTATTCTATATCCGATAAGTACCAATACGCAATGGGGGTGAATCCTATTTTATATGAACCAAGATAGCTATTGTTGTTCATCATTCAGAAGCCCGCTCGTAAAAAATTTCCTTTATTTTTTTTTTCATTCTCTCTTACTTTACTTTTATTTTATATTTTATTTTAGCTTATTCAACTTATGTATTAAATATGATTAATTTAAATATGATTAATAAAGTAGGAAAAAAAGATAATATTATTAAAAAATGAAACCCCAGTCTTACGTTTCCACATCAAAGTGAAATAGAGAACTTCATTCTCTTTTTTTTCATTTCATGCCTATTGGCGTTCCAAAAGTACCTTTTCGAAGTCCTGGAGAAGGAGATACATCTTGGGTTGACATATAGTGCGACTTGTCAGATATATTGGGCTATATGGGATTTTCCCATTTTCTCCCTCGATCGAGATATCCTCTGTTTCGCCCAAAAAGATTGATTTAATTATCAAAAATTTGTAACGCGAAGCGCAAAGTGGAATTAAATGCAGGGAGTATTTAGATTGATATTAGATTATCAAATTTTTTATGGTTTACGTGATCGGACTAATAAAATGAAGTATCCAGGCTCCGTTTAGCAAAAACCCAATTGATAATTAATATATAATATTTTTATAATTACTACTTGTTATGATATGCAAAATTATGATAAAAATTTATATTAAAAAAATAAATAAAAATTTTTTTTTTACTGGGTGATCTAAAACTGTTGATCAAATCAAAAAATATAATTCAAAATTTAGTGACTATTTGACAGAAGACATGTGAAAGAAATGAATTGAAAAAAAGTAAAAGTAGTAGTAAAAAAAAAGACGCGGTATTTGGTTCATTTGTCCTATATGTGCAAATAAAAATCGGGCAAATTTTTCCTTTTACTCGGGGTAGAGCATAAACCTAAAAAATGGAATAAATAAAGTAAGAAGCCCGTTCAGGAACAAGAAAAAACCATCGCCATTTCAACTGAATCTCGATGAAAAAAAAATCAATGAATCAAGTTAGTCTGACAGGCTTAATCAATCGTTTTATTATAGGATTATAATATCTAATAAAAGGGGCAAAAACGTCTTTTTTCTTTTACTTTTAAAAAGGGAGCAATCCCTTCCCTTAAAAGTTAGAAAAAAAGCTTTCTATGAAAAAAGGGGGTTGGAATCGACACATTGATTTTTTCACAATTTTTATTGAACCGTATGCATCAAAAGGTGCCTGTACGGCTCCTAAGGAATAAAATTTTATCCTAATCAACCGACTTTATCGAGAAAGATTATTTTTTTTAGGCCAAGAAGTTGATACCGAAATCTCGAATCAACTTATTAGTCTTATGATATATCTCAGTATAGAAAAGGATACCAAAGATCTTTATTTGTTTATAAACTCTCCTGGCGGATGGGTAATATCTGGAATGGCTATTTATGATACTATGCAATTTGTGCGACCCGATGTACAGACAATATGCATGGGATTGGCCGCTTCAATAGCATCCTTTATCCTAGTCGGAGGGGCAATTACCAAACGTATAGCATTCCCTCACGCTTGGCGCCAATGAGTTTTTTTTTAGAGAAAAAATACTATGCCTTCGCCACCGGAAATATGAATTAGTTAAGTAATAATAGCATGGCACTTCGAATTCGATATGAAATTTTTGAGAAAAAAAAAAAAAAAAATTAGATTATATATTGAAAGAGTAGTATGAGATAAGGAAAGGGTATTTCAAATGATATCTTACCTATTCGGGCACATCTCAGCGTCACAAACTTTGTTTTCACACCGGAAGCTTATTTACAAAATTTATATTAAAAAAGACACTTTGGGATTGCTGAATCATATACGAATAAAAAATGATATATAAAGCAACGGAACCATCATAGTATTTTTTTAACTCCTACAAAAAAGAAGGATGGTAATTGGATCATTTATGGATCTGCGTATAATACAACCTATATTTTGTTTTCGTTCGCCGAAAATAAAGGTCAAAAAAACGTAAATTCCATTGTGGAGCCGTATGCAATGCACAAAAAAAGCCTGTACGGTTTTTCAAATTTCTCTGCTTTTGTGGTTATCTCGCCTCTTTCTGCGAAATATAAGAACCTTTTCTATTATATCATCAGGGTAATGATCCATCAACCCGCTAGTTCGTTTTATGAGGCACAAACGGGAGAATTTATCTTGGAAGCGGAAGAACTACTAAAACTTCGCGAAACCATCACAAGGGTTTATGTACAAAGAACGGGCAAACCTATATGGGTTGTATCCGAAGACATGGAAAGGGATGTTTTTATGTCAGCAACAGAAGCCCAAGCTCATGGAATTGTTGATCTTGTAGCGGTTCAATAAAAAATAGGAGCGATTTCATGCAAATCTACAATTTAGAATTTTATATCTTTTTAGATTAAAGGTGTAGTTTCATATTCTCTTCAATATATTTTTTTTATATTGAAGAGAATCTTGAAGAGAAGTAATTCAGAATTAGCCGGTTAGAACCAATCTAAACCAGCCCATTATTTATATGATTCCGTATGCCAACCATTAAACAACTTATTAGAAATACAAGACAGCCAATCCGAAATGTCACGAAATCCCCAGCGCTTCGGGGATGCCCTCAGCGACGAGGAACATGTACTCGGGTGTATGTGCGACTCGTTTAGATCATAGACTGAGACACAAAAAGTAAATTCTTTTTTAAATATCAAGGATCAGTACCTTTGAATAAAATATAATGTAGGAACTCGATTCATTATTTAAAAAAGCTAGATCGCTCATATCTTATATTGTGTCTGAAACTTATGGTTTACATTGGTGCAAATCCAATCAACTCCATTTTTTTAGAAAACCCCCAATGATAACAAATGGTTATCCATTAAGCGGGGGAAATTACTTTTTTATTAAAAAGATTCCACTCTTGAAAGAAAAGAACGGACTAACAGGGTAAACAACCAAATCAATTTTTAAAATGAAATACCGTTACTGTATAAAGTGGATCTCATTGTGAAAGACCTATTACTGGAATATTCATGGGGTAGAGCCAAAGAATGTGAATTGTACAAGTTACCAATAGTATTGATTAATTAAAAGAAGGAGCTCCGGTGTATAGAGAGGACCTCACCGTTTTAGAAGTAACCATATAAACGATGGAACCCACTATTTATCCATTTATATTTACTACTTTTTGTAGTTATTCTATTTTTTATATTAAGTATAAAGTAAAAAGTATTTCTCCTTTCAAAGCAAAGCAAAATACCTAGCAAAAAATAGTGGTGGGGAAGGTTAGAGTAGCAAAAGCCATTGGAATTTTTTTTTATACATTGGAATAATTCGTGTGGTTATTAATAGACTAGTAAAGGGGAAAAGACTAACTAAAAAAAGATTTAGTTATTCATCAAAGTTTGATTTATTCAATGACTAGAATTAAACGCGGATATATAGCTCGGAGGCGCAGAACAAAACTTCGTTTATTTGCATCCAGCTTTCGAGGGGCTCATTCACGACTTACACGAACTATGACTCAACAGAGAATAAGAGCTTTAGTTTCGGCTCATCGGGATAGGGGTAAAAAAAAAAGAGATTTTCGGCGTTTATGGATCACTCGAATAAATGCCGTAATTCACGAAACGGGGGTATTCTATAGTTATAACCGATTCATACACAATCTGTACAAGAAGCAATTACTTCTTAATCGGAAAATACTTGCACAAATAGCTCTATTAAATAGGAGTTGTCTTTATACGATTTCGAATGAGATCAAAAAATAAGGGGGTTGGAGGAAACCCACTAAAATATTTGAAATAGAGTTCTAAGGAGAATGAGCTCGGGAAGGTAGAGTAGAAATTAGTATTATAAAAAACAAAACGAGGGTATATAGTCGCTAAAAAAAGAGTTTTTTTTTTTTTTCGACGATTCTTTTCTTTTTTTTTTTATGACAGACACAGACGTAACAATCAAATTTTGATTCTTGATTGGATTTTTCGAACAAAATATTAATCTCTTTTTTAATTCCTTCAGTTTGGAATTGTTATTCAATTGAAGAATAAGTCTATTTTTTTCTGGTTCTAAGGCTAGTAGTTCTAGGGGTCGACTCGCTTCTTTCAAATTGTTTCTGATTATTAAGAAAAGGTAACAAAGATAAAATACGAGCTTGTTTTATAGCAATAGTAATTAATCGTTGTTGTTTTAAAGTCACTCTATTCACCCGTCTAGATAATATTTTTCCTTGTTCACTAATAAATCGACTAATTAAACTCATGTTTCTATAATCAATTCGATCCCCCGATTGGATCGGGGGCAAACGCCTACGAAAAGATCGCTTGGATTTAGTAAAAAGTCGCTTAGATTTATTCATAATTTTTTTATTCCTTATCTCTAAAATCCTATTTTGATCGGATCAAAATAAAAACTATTTCTATTTATATTCTATATAGGATAGAGTTTCTATATAGAATTAAGAATATAGGATTAGATTTATTTCTATTGATTTATTTGTTTATATTTATATATATGTAATATATAGATACTATCATTATTCCTGTTCTTAAAATAACAGTTAACATACAAGCACTCAATTTTATCTATTTCTTTATTTCCCCGTGAATTGTATGTTTATAACAATAGGGACAGAATTTTCTCAATTCCAATCGACTAGGGGTGTTATGCCGATTCTTTTGAGTAATATATCTGGAAATTCCCGCCGATTCTTTCTTAATATCATTTCGAACACAACAGGTACATTCCAAAATAATTGTTACTCGAACATCTTTACCCTTGGCCATGAAACCTCCTTTGGATTTATGATTCACCCCAATCTTCTATTTTATTTTTAGGATCCAGAAAGAACCAAAAAAATAGAAGCTGTTAACTAAAAAAAAATTCGGAAATATTTTGTTGCAATGAATATTATTTAGTAATTAAATAAAAATAAAATAATAAGCAATACAATGATTTTTTGAAAACTATATTTAAAATCTTTGTACAGTATTTTTTTAAGTATCTCGTAGGATACTATTTCCCTAGCAACACCTTTTTTCGTTCTATTAATAAATACTGAACCCACGTTTTTATGACCTTTCGCCCCCACCTTTTTTTTTTCTATTTTTTTTTTAGAATGAATTAGAAAAAGGTGGGGGGGGGATAATTAGTCCCAGATCGTTGATTGTATCTCTAAATTTTTTCACCCTTTCTGATGTGAATAACTAGAATTAAAAAAAGGGAAATGTTAATGCATCTGGAAATAAACGATTAATCTCTATTAATAAACCTGCTAATGAAACGAACCATAGAGTACTTAGTACCGGCGCTACGGAAAGATATGTTTTTAGATCTCGCATTTGAAATCCTCCTTCTTTCTTCTTTAAATTGTATTACATTATATATAGTAATATATATAACTACAGATGTACATGTAGTTAAGAAGTTCTTGTATACGTAACCCCCCATTTTCAAAATTAGAATTGAAATTTTGTCTACTAGAACTATCTTATAGATTCCGTTTTCAAATGGAAAGGCCTTTTATGTAAAATTTAAATTGATAGAATTTTCGTAAAAAAAGTAAATTTTAATTATATGTTTGTTATCTGATATGAGACAAAAAAAATAAGAAATTAATTTGATATAACAATAAAAAAGAAGAAGGATGTGGAAAACAAGGCAGGAATTCTCTACAATGACACTGTAAACCAATTGAAAGGGATGTAGCGCAGCTTGGTAGCGCGTTTGTTTTGGGTACAAAATGTCACGGGTTCAAATCCTGTCATCCCTACCTATTACTGCTCAGAAGAGCAGTAACAAGGGATCTATTTTAGATCTATCTTTTTTTAATAAAATTGGACATACATATAATTCTGAAATTTATGATATACTATGATATAGTATATACGTACAAAATCTATTCGAGTTAAAGAATGTCCTCTTTATAGTTTATAGACTTTTCGTTTTTTAGAAAAAACAAGAAAAGCGCTCTTAGTTCAGTTCGGTAGAACGTGGGTCTCCAAAACCCAATGTCGTAGGTTCAAATCCTACAGAGCGTGATTTCATTCTTGTTTATTAGATTGTGTCAAAATTCCAATGTTCGCAAATAATTGAGCATCAATCTGAATTAGACCTCCCGCATATGAAAGCAAGAAGGAGGTCAGTAAAAAAGGAGATGTTAATTAATCAAAAGTCCAACTGATCACCGCGCCTGTATTGTAAATAAGCCGTTACGAACAATCCAGCCAAAGTAATAGGAATTAGACCTAAGACGATTCCAAATAAAAAAACTTCAATCATTTCAATTTTATTTTCTTTTTTTAAAGGGAGAAAAGAGAGGTACTAGCTATTCCTAGCTCTTAATCTGTATTGCCGATGAATCTCAATGACCAAAATTGGGTAATTAACCTGGTAGGGAACTATCGAACATATGAAATACCACAGAACTCCTTTTTATTAAAAAATCTTCATTCAATTAATTTCAAATAAGTCGTATTTTGCTTAGACCAATAAATAGAACCGAGGTTATAGTTAAAGCTGCTAGTAGAAAACCGAAATAACTAGTTATAGTAGGCATGAAGGGACTCAATAAAATATGT